TCGTTAAAAAACCCTAGATGGAAAAAGACAACTATGGTAGATCATAATGTATATAATAGTGATAGTGAGGTAGTATGGGACAAAAAATAAATCCACTTGGTTTCCGACTTGGTATAACCCAAAGTCATCATTCCCTTTGGTTTGCAAAACCAAAAAATTATTCTGAGGACCTACAAGAAGATCAAAAAATAAGAGACTTTATTAAAAATTATATTCAAAAGAATATGAAAATATCCTCCGGCGCCGAGGGAATTGCGCATATTGAGATTCAAAAAAGAATCGATTTGATCCAGGTCATAATCTTTATGGGATTCCCAAAGTTATTAATAGAAAGTAGACCGCGAGGGGTCGAAGAATTACAAATGAATCTACAAAAAAAATTTCATTATGTGAATCGAAAACTTAACATTGCTATCACAAGAATTGCAAAACCTTACGGGAACCCTAATATTCTTGCAGAATTTATAGCCGGACAATTAAAAAATAGAGTTTCATTTCGAAAAGCAATGAAAAAGGCTATTGAATTAACTGAACAAGCGGATACAAAAGGAATTCAAGTACAAATTGCAGGGCGTATCGACGGAAAAGAAATTGCCCGTGTCGAATGGATCAGAGAGGGCAGGGTTCCCCTACAAACCATTCGAGCTAAAATAAATTATTGTTCCTATACAGTTCGGACTATCTATGGGGTTTTGGGCATCAAAATTTGGATTTTTATAGACAAGGAAGAGGAATAAGAAAACTTTCATTGTTTTTTCCTTCTATCTATTGATAGAAGGAAAAAGGGAGAAACTCGTTCATTCTTTTTCCTACCAATCAAACTAATTCTTAATTCTATAGGGTTGAATAAAAATTCAATTGACCTTTTGATATAATTGCTATGCTTAGTGTGTGACTCGTTGGTTTTTTTTTAGGGTTAGGGTTACAAAAGACCGACCCGATAGTATGAAAACCAATTCATCACTTCATATTATCTGGATCTAAAGAACCAGTCAAGATATGTTAAATAAGTCATATCTTTGTAGCAACTGAAATAATTAAACTTTTTTAAAGCAAAATTACAGAAGAAAGGTGTGGATAAATGGAAGGATGAGAGAAAGAGAGAAAAATAATATCAATGATATAGAATTCTAATATGGAAGGTCTGTGGGTTATCTCATAAAAGACAATGTAATAAAGCATCAATACTAATTGATTCATACATAATGAAATTTTCAAGGAATTTCTGATAGAAGAGAAGAAAAAACTCAAGAGCTTCGAGTCAATAAAGACTAAGAAGGTTGACTCAAGAATAAATTAGATTATGAGCTCCGTTGTAGAATTCTGACCTAATCATTTAGTACGAAGTGGTGGAAACGAAGGAACCTGTGAATGCAAAAGATTTTATTAAACAAATGAATCTTAATAATTCACTAGTTAGGATGGCGAAATGAACCGGAAATTAATTCATCTATTCGGAAAAGTGACGAACAAGTGCTAGGACTGAAATAGAGATTGCAAGAGTCAATATTCGCCCGCGAAAACTTTCTTTTTTTGAATTGGTAAACTCGGATAAAGGACAAAAGACAATAAAGATTTATTAGGACGTTAGAAAAAAATAAAATCTTTTCTAAAAATGTTCTAATAGCTATTCAAATTAATTGAAATTCCATTTTGAATCCTTTTATTCGCGAGGAGCTGGATGAGAAGAAACTCTCACGTCCAGCTCTGTAGTAGAGATGAAATTCCGAAACAACCATCAACTATAACCCCAAAAGAACTAAATTCCGTAAACAACATAGAGGAAGAATGAAGGGAATATCTTATCGAGGTAATCATATTTGTTTCGGTAAATATGCTCTTCAAGCACTTGAACCCGCTTGGATCACATCGAGACAAATCGAAGCAGGTCGCCGAGCAATGACACGAAATGCACGCCGTGGTGGAAAAATATGGGTCCGGCTCTTTCCAGATAAACCAGTTACAGTAAGACCTGCTGAAACACGTATGGGCTCAGGGAAAGGATCCCCTGAATATTGGGTAGCTGTTGTTAAACCGGGGCGAATACTATATGAAATGGGTGGAGTAACCGAAAATATAGCTAAAAGGGCTATTTTAATAGCAGCATCCAAAATGCCTATACGAACTCAATTTATTATTTCGGGATAAAAATATAGAACCGACAGAAATGAGTCTTGGGGATGAAACAAAATCGCAGGTTTCTTTTTTTAGACTTAGACAAACAATATTTCTTTTATTTTTTTTCATCCTTTGCATTGGAAGAATAGACTCAAAAATTTATATGATTCAACCTCAGACCTATTTAAATGTAGCGGATAACAGCGGGGCTCGAAAATTGATGTGTATTCGAATCATAGGAGCTAGTAATCGCCGATATGCTCATATTGGTGACGTTATTGTTGCTGTGATCAAAGAAGCAGTACCAAATATGCCCCTAGAAAAATCAGAAGTAGTCAGAGCTGTAATTGTTCGTACCTGTAAAGAACTTAAACGTGACAGCGGTATGATAATACGATATGATGACAATGCTGCAGTTGTAATTGATCAAGAAGGAAACCCAAAAGGAACTCGCATTTTTGGGGCAATCCCCCGCGAATTGAGACAATTAAATTTTACTAAAATAGTTTCATTAGCTCCCGAAGTATTATAGAAGTATTATAAAATAAAAAGAGATCTGATATTTTTGGGGTATTTGAAAAGAAATAGTTTAAGAACTAGATTAATTCGTAGCTTGTGTTTCGCGTATATACCTTAAAAATTTTATATTCATAAACCAATAAAAAAACATGTTAATTATATCCAATTTTGAGACACCAAAAGTTTGAGTTCATCATGGGTAGAGACACTATTGCTGAGATAATAACCTCTATACGAAATGCTGATATGGATAGAAAAAGAGTTGTTCGCATAGCATCTACTAATATTACCGAAAATATTGTTAAAATACTTTTCCGAGAAGGTTTTATCGAAAACGTCAGAAAACATCGAGAAAAAAACCAAAATTTTTTAGTTTTAACCCTGCGACATAGCAGGAATAGGAAAAGACCCTATAGGAATTTGTTAAATTTAAAACGGATCAGCCGACCCGGTCTACGAATTTATTCTAACTCTCAACGAATTCCTAGAATTTTAGGTGGGATAGGGATTGTAATTCTTTCTACTTCTCGGGGTATAATGACAGATCGGGAGGCTCGACTAGAAGGAATCGGCGGAGAAATTTTATGTTATATATGGTAATCCATTTAATATCCAAATGAAATCCGAAACCTCTTCCTATTTGTAAAAAAAAAAAAGATAAGGGGGTGAGTTGTCTAATATCGTTTCTCCTCCATTAGTTGATACCTCAAGGGGGCTTTACCTGGAATGAAAGAACAAAAATGGATTCATGAAGGTTTAATTACTGAATCGCTTCCCAATGGCATGTTCCGGGTTCGTTTAGATAATGAGGATCTGATTCTAGGTTATGTTTCGGGAAAGATCCGGCGTAGTTTTATACGGATACTTCCCGGAGATAAAGTCAAAATTGAAGTAAGTCGTTATGATTCAACCAGAGGACGTATAATTTATCGACTCCGAAACAAAGATTTGAAGGATTAGGTGATTTTTATTCAATACGATTCAAGATAAAAAATTCCAAGAAACCTATTTTCTATCGAGAAGTAGATTCAGAATTAAGATAAGGAATGACAAATATGAAAATAAGAGCTTCCGTTCGTAAAATTTGTGAAAAATGTCGACTAATCCGTAGACGGGGTCGCATTAGAGTAATTTGTGCCAATCCGAGACATAAACAAAGACAAGGATAAAGGGATAATCAGACTCACTAAAGAGCTCAGCGTACAAATACAAATAAAGAATCTGTTTTGACATGAAATGGATATATCCATATATTTCTGACTCATATTTATGAGATGATACAATATGGCAAAAGGTATACCGAGAACTGGTTTACGTAGAAATGTACGTATTGGTGCACGTAAAAGTGCACGTAAAATACCAAAGGGAGTTATTCATGTTCAAGCAAGTTTCAATAATACCATTGTTACAGTTACAGATGTACGAGGTCGGGTGGTTTCCTGGTCCTCGGCCGGTACTTGTGGATTCAAGGGTACAAGAAGAGGGACACCCTTTGCCGCTCAAACTGCAGCATCAGTTGCTATTCGTACAGTAGTAGATCAAGGTATGCAACGAGCAGAAGTCATGATAAAAGGTCCCGGTCTCGGAAGAGACGCCGCATTACGAGCTATTCGTAGAAGTGGTATACTATTAACTTTTGTACGGGATGTAACCCCTATGCCACATAATGGCTGTAGACCTCCGAAAAAAAGACGTGTATAGAAATAAACAGTGAAGAAATTTCAAGAGAAACAAGAGAAATAAATAATTCAATCAAAAAAAATATTATTACTATGGTTCGAGAGAAAGTAACAGTATCTACTCGGACACTACAGTGGAAGTGTGTTGAATCAAGAACAGACAGTAAACGCCTTTATTATGGTCGATTTATTCTGTCTCCACTTATGAAAGGACAAGCCGACACAATAGGCATTGCGATGCGAAGAGCTTTGCTTGGAGAAATAGAAGGAACATGTATCACACGTGTAAAATCTGAGAACGTCTCCCACGAATATTCTACTATAACGGGTATTCAAGAATCGGCCCACGAAATTATAATGAATTTGAAAGAAATTGTATTGAGAAGTAATCTATATGGAACTTGTGACGCGTCTATTTGTGTTAGAGGTCCTGGATATGTAACTGCTCGAGATATCATCTTACCACCTTATGTAGAAATTGTCGACAATACACAACATATAGCTAGCTTGACAGAACCAATAAATTTACGTATTGGATTAGAAATTGAAAGAAATCGCGGATATCTTATAAAGATGCCACATAACTTTCAAGATGGAAGTTATCCTGTAGATGCTGTATTCATGCCTGTTCGAAACGTCAATCATAGTATTCATTCCTATGGAAATGGGAATGAAAAACAAGAG